GAATCGAAAAATTCCCTCTTTTTTCTTTTGATATCTCCAGGCTGATTAAAGTAATTTTTCGAAATTGGGTAGGGAAAGGGGAAGCATTCAAAATTGTAGAGTATACAGAAGAAGAAAGAAAAAGAGAAGAAGAAAAAGAGACGAAGGAAAGAACGGAGAAAGAGCGAATAAAGATAGCAGAGGCCTGGGATAGCATTCCAGTTACACAAGTAATAAGAGGTTGCATGTTACTAACTCAATCTATTTTTAGAAAATATATTGTATTACCTTCATTACTAATTGCAAAAAATAGCGCACGCATATTCCTATTTCAATTTCCCGAATGGTTTGAGGATTTACAGGAATGGAATAGAGAGATGCATGTTAAATGTACCTATAATGGTGTTCCATTATCCGAAACAGAATTTCCGAAAAATTGGTTGACAGACGGTATTCAGATAAAAATCTTATTTCCTTTCCGTCTGAAACCTTGGCACAAATCGAAACTACGATCATCTAAGAAAGGTTTAATGAAAAAGAAAAAAGAAAAAGATGATTTTTGTTTTTTAACAGTTTGGGGAATGGAAACTGAACTTCCTTTTGGTTCGCCCCGAAAAGGACCTTCCTTTTTGAAACCCATTTTTAAGGAAATTGAAAAAAAAATTGGAAAATTTAAAAAGAAGTCTTCTCGAGTTCTAATAGTTTTTTTTAGAAAAATAAAATTACTTCGAAAAGTTTTAAAAGAAACAAAAGAATGGGTTATCGAAAGTGTTATTTTTCTAAAAAAAATAATAAAAGAACTTTCAAAAATTCTGTTATTTCGATTAACAGGAAGAGAAGTATATGAATCAAGTGAAATTAAAGAAGAAAAAGATTCTATAATAAGCAATCAGCTAATTCACGAATCGTTTAGTGAAATTGCATCTACGAATTGGACAAATTCTTCATTAACAGAAAAAAAAATCAAGGATTTGACTACTAGAACAAGTACAATTCGAAATCAAATAGAAAGAATTATAAAAGAGCAAAAAAAAGTAACTCCAAGAATAAATAGTCTTAAAAAAACAAGTTATAATGCTAAAAGATTCGAAAAATGGCAAATATTCAAAAAAAGAAATGCTCAATTAATCTCTAAATTACCTCTTTTTTTGAAATTTTTCATTGAAAGAATCTACACAGATATATTTTTATGTATCATTAATATTCCCAGAATGAATACAGAACTTTTTCTTGAATCAACAAAAAAAATTATTGATAAATCCCTTTACAATAATGAAAGAAAACAAGAAAGAATTAATAAAATTAAGAAAAATCGAATTCCATTTATTTCGACTATAAAAAAGTCACTTGATAATATTAGTAATAGTCAAAAAAATTCACCTATTTTTTATGACTTATCCTACGTGTCACAAGCATATGTATTTTTCAAATTATCACAAATCCAAGTTAGTAACTCGTATAAATTAAGAGCTGTTCTTCAATCTCAAGGAATCCCCCCGCCTGAAATAAAGGATTCTTTTGAAACACAAGGAATGGTTGATTCGAAATTAGGGGATAAGAAACTTCCGAGTTATGAAATGAATCAATGGAAAAAGTGGTTAAGAGGATATTATCAATACAATTTATCTCAGAGCAGATGGTATAGATTAATACCAGAAAAATGGCGCAATACAGTTCATCAGCGTAAAAAGGAAAATTTTAGCAAAAGGCATTCATATGAAAAAGACCAATTAATTGATTTCAAAAAACAAAAACAAATTGAAGTATATTCATTATCTAATCAAAAAAGAAAAGAGAATTTGCAAAAATACTATAAATATGATCTTTTATCATATAAATTTCTTAATTATGAAAATAAAACGGAATACTTTTTTTATAGATCTCCGTTTGAAGGACGTAAGAAGGAAGAGATTTCTTATAACAAGCATAAAGAAAATATACTGAGGAACATCCCTATCGATAATTATCTAGGAAAGGTCCATATTCTATATATGGAAAAAACGGTCGATAGAAAATATTTTGATTGGAACATTCTCAATTTTGATCTTAAACAAAAAGGCGATATTGAGGCCTGGGTCAGCAATGGGAATCAAAATACTCAAATAATTCCTAAAAAAGATCTTTTTTACCTTATGATTCCAGAAATCAATCCACCAAACTCCGACAAAGTATTTTTTGATTGGATGGGAATGAATGAAAAAATGCTAAAGTGTCGCATAGCGAATTTGGAACCTTGGTTCTTCCCAGAATTTGTGTTACTTTATAATGCATATAAAAGCAAACCTTGGTTTATACCAAGCAAATTACTTCTTTCAAATTTGAATAAAAATGAAAATAGTAGTGAAAATCAAAAAATAAATCAAAAGCAAAAAGGAAGTTTTTTGATACCATCGAATAAAAAGCATCGAAATCAAGGAGAAAAAGAACGCACAAGTCCAGGAAATCTTGGATCCGTTCTCTCACAACAAAAAGATAGTGAAGAAAATTATGCAAGATCAGACATGAAAAAGGGGAAAAAGAAAAAACAATACAAAAGCAGCGCGAGAGCAGAACTAGATTTCTTCCTGAAACGTTATTTGCTTTTTCAATTGAGATGGGACGATACTTTGAATCAAAGACTGATCAATAATGTCAAGGTATATTGTCTCCTGCTTAGACTGATAGATCCAACCCAAATTACTATACCCTTGATTCAAAATAGAGAAATGAGTTTGGATATAATGCTGATTGAGAAGAATTTAACTCTTAACCAATTGATGAAAAAGGGAATATTGATTATAGAACCCATTCGTCTGTTTGGAAAAAACGATGCACAATTTATTATGTATCAAACCATAGGTATTTCATTGGTTCATAAGAGTAAGCACCAAACTAATCAAAAATACCAAGAACAAAGATATGTTTCTAAGAAGAATTTTGATGAAACTATTTCATCACACCAAAGAATAACTGAAAATAGAGACAAAAATCATTTGGATTTGCTTGTTCCTGAAAATATTTTCTCCTTTAGACGTCGTAGAAAGTTGAAAATTCTAAGTTGTTTTAATTCAAAGAATAGAAATGGTGAAGATAGAAATCCAGTATTTTGGAATGCAAAGAACGTAAAAGACAGCAGCCAAGTTTCGCATGACAGTAACCATTTTGATAGAGAGAAAAATCAATTAATGAAATTAAAGCTCTTTCTTTGGCCTAATTATCGATTAGAGGATTTAGCTTGTATGAATCGTTATTGGTTTGATACCAATAATGGGAGTCGTTTCAGTATGTTAAGAATACATCTGTATCCACGATTGAAATTTTGACATTTCGTGGATAATACACTTTTTCTATATATTCTATACCCTATATATATAATAGGGTATATCAAAGCAAACAAATACATAGATCACATGTCTTGTCTCACATTTCATTCTAATATCCAATAGGAAATGAATAATATCTTGATTAGATCTCGAAATGAATGAACAGAACCTTCTTTGTTTTAGGTCTAAATTCTTCGATGCGAAAATGGACCAATCCTTTTCTATCCCTATCTAAATCCAATTAGAAATTGGATTAATTGATTTGATTTCAGAAAATTAGGAGTTCATAAAGAAATTTGGATTAGATTATTGTATATACCAGATTCCAATTAATGGCATTATTATTACTGATCAATAAAATCCATATCTGTAAAAAGGGAAAGGATATTTTTTTATGGTAACAAATTCATTCATTTCGGTTATTTCTCAAAAAGAAAACGAAGAAAACAGAGGGTCTGTTGAATTTCAAGTATTCAGTTTTAGCACTAAGATAAGAAGACTTACTTCACATTTGGAATTGCACAAAAAAGACTCTTCATCCCAGAGAGGTTTGCGGAAAATTTTGGGAAAACGCCAACGACTGCTGGCCTATTTGTCAAAAAAAAATAGAAGACGCTATAAAGAATTAATTAGTGAGTTAAATATTCGAGAGATAAAAACTCGTTAATTTGAAGCGTGATACCATTTGAGCTTAGTCGTTTAAATTTTGATGAACTTCTTTTTACTTTCAGCAATGCATGGAAGAACGACTCGGGAAAAAACTTATGATTGCACCAACTACAAGAAAAGACCTCATGATAGTCAATATGGGCCCTCACCACCCATCAATGCATGGTGTTCTTCGACTGATTGTTACTCTCGATGGTGAAAATGTTATTGATTGTGAACCAATACTGGGTTATTTACATAGAGGGATGGAGAAAATTGCGGAAAATCGAACAATTATACAATATTTGCCTTATGTAACGCGTTGGGATTATTTAGCTACTATGTTCACAGAAGCAATAACCGTAAATGGACCCGAACAGCTAGGCAATATTCAAGTACCTAAAAGGGCTAGCTATATCAGAGCTATTATGTTGGAGTTAAGTCGTATCGCTTCTCATTTGTTATGGCTTGGCCCTTTTATGGCAGATATTGGGGCACAGACCCCTTTCTTCTATATTTTTCGAGAACGAGAGTTAATATATGACTTGTTCGAAGCTGCTACCGGTATGCGCATGATGCATAATTATTTTCGTATCGGAGGAGTAGCTGCTGATCTACCTCATGGCTGGATAGATAAATGTTTGGATTTTTGCGATTATTTTTTAACCGGGGTTGCTGAATATCAAAAGCTTATTACGCGGAATCCTATTTTTTTAGAACGAGTTGAAGGCGTAGGCATTATTGGCGCAGAAGAAGCACTAAATTGGGGTTTATCGGGCCCAATGCTACGAGCTTCCGGAATACAGTGGGATCTTCGTAAAATTGATCGTTATGAGTCTTACGACGAATTTGATTGGGAGATTCAATGGCAAAAAGAAGGGGATTCATTAGCTCGGTATTTAGTACGAATCAGTGAAATGACAGAATCCATAAAAATTATCCAACAGGCTCTGGAAGGAATTCCAGGGGGACCCTATGAGAATTTAGAAATTCGACGCTTTGGTAGAATAAAAGACCCTGAATGGAATGATTTTGACTATCGATTTATTAGTAAAAAACCTTCTCCAACTT